CCGAATACTCCTTTATCAGTTCGTCCAACAGGAACAGTTCTTCTAATTCTATAAATCTTTCTAGAACCTTCTTCTCTTGAATATCATTCAAAAAAGTTTCGGATTGCCTGGTATTCCACCAATTAATAACCCAAGATTCAAGACTTTTATTAAATGAGAGAGAGATCCCCCAGGGCAGAAATACTATAGATGCAAGATATGGGAAGGGAGTCAATGCTTTCCTTTTTGGCACTATCACCGGTATATATTATAATTATTAAGTATCTTATATATATATATGGCGCTAATAACCTTGATTGTATTGTGTAGTTTGTAAGAACGACTTCCTTACAAACTTTCATTCTACAATACCTTTAATTGACAAATGAAAGGCGCCCTCCCTTGACAGAACAAGATCTTTGTCAAATAGGAGAGTTGTTGGTATCAGTTTCGGTTTTAAGTATATTAATAATGTCTATCTTGTATTTTATAAAGAAATGAAGTATGAAATATGAAATATGGAAAGTCATTGTTTGATGTGCTTGAACGCCTTGCTGTGTCAACATGGCGGAGGACTTTTGAACGTCCTCAGATGATTAAGGGTTGGTTGTTAAAGACCTCCTTAATCGTCTCCGGTCGCTTGTCATGTGAAATTGGTGTTAGTGCATACCTATTTGCCAAAGAGGTTATTAGACTCTATAGGAAGTCGGGTGCATTGCATTGTTCTCTCTATTTAAAACAATGTAGTTCATCTTTGCAATCTGCTTATGGCGGTATTAAAGCCTGTTTTACTTCCTATACAAGTCTCTCTAACACGTTCAGGGTACCCCCGTATCATTCCGGCACATCATCGAAGGATGATGTATCGTCGTGATGCAAAGGCAGATATGCTTGTTCGTCTTTATTTATCTTGGTTTTCATAGACAATTGGATGAACTCTTGCGTTTATAGATCGGGCTTTCTCGTCTGCTAGCTCACTTCTTCCTGGCCTGGTGGTTGAGTGAGCCCTAGGTAAGTGGCTTGCAAGCTCTGGACCTCGAAGACGGATATGCGTTTGGTCAGGTCCTCGAACTTCCATTTCCATGTGTGTTTCCCAAAAGAAATCTTTGAGACAGCTAGGGAAAGTAGATAGGGAAATCTAGGGCCCTCAATGCGCACCCTTGTTGAATAGATAAGGCTAAACTGGTGTTTCATAGATAAGGGTATAGTTTCACTCCTTCTATCGAGCCCTCTCTTTGAATCTCGGTTTCTGCTCCAAGTTCACCAGCGATGGAAATCTTTCTCGACTCACAGATAAGGGATGTATGATTCCCGAACCAAAGGGATTGAGCTCCGCGCATCCCTGGATCTCCGCCTAACTGGGGCTAGGCTAGTTTCAGTGTTTGGTTCCTGACTTGATGGGATGGGAGTCACAAGGTCTGATGCGTTTCTCGAGATTAGGTCCTCAATGCGCAGGTAGAAATAGAACAACAGTCACAAGGGCGGGTTGAACGAGATTTGCTTTGGTGTTTATGCTTGGACCTTGCTCATATATCAAGGCTGAGTCTAACTCCTTATGTCTCGGAAAGACAGATGTGCTTTCTGATACACTGGACTAAGGTGACTAAACCACAGGACCAGTCTATGTCTCAGTCTGTCTGAGACATAGATTTGACGAAGACACTGTGCCCAGGAAAGCAACAGTGCCTTAGAATTGGGGAATCTAAATGAAGCCCTTTTTTTTACCCCATCATAATACGAATGAGAGTCCTGTTACTCCATTTCATCTAGAACAGAACTACAAGATATTCCTTGAATATCTGAAGTCGTAGAAGTGAGAACGCCTATTGATTCTAACAACTGATTGCAAAGTTGATGACTCGGACCTTTAAATTCATAGATGTGGATCTCACGCCTATGAATGGGGATATTCCCGATACTCAAAAAGAACAAAGGAAGTGCCTTAGAAAAAAAAAGAGAAGTGAATTGGACAAAAAGAAACGAAGTGACTTAGACAAATCTCGTTTGTCGATAACCTCGGACCAATCAATCGAATATTGATTAATACGAAATCGATTGAACACTACTTGAAAATGGTTCTTCTGTTCAGAAACGAAATGTTCCAAATGTTCCTGGAAATTCTTGCTCTCGTTGGACCATTTGTATCTATATGCATCAGGATCCCGATTCATGGATCTCTCGGTTGGCAAAATGAGAGGATCGGGCCATTTCTTCTGATTCTTTATCAAATTTGATAAATGTGGGTTGATCGTATATTTCATTATAGTGATATGATTCAGAGTATCATTTCCTATTTGATCCCTTTGAATTCCATATTCGAAGTTACGATCGGATCTATTCATTAATCAAAATCGATTCAATATATTTCTTATGTACCCATGGATGCTATATTGGATTTGAATCAGATCTCGTATCAATCGATATTGATTGACTGCCCCCATTATGTTGTTGCTAGCAAATACCACTATTTTGGGTTTTTGATCTTCCAAACCATTCCTGCAGAAGATCCGGCCCGATTTTTTTCTTATCCTTCGATAAAAGGATTCATTCTCTTCATAAAAAATATGAGGTAAAACCGAGAAAGATTTCTTTTTCGATTCATCCCAGGAGACCTCATTCAATAATTTTTTTTGATCCAATCTGTAGGAATCAATAGAAAAGGCAAATCCCTTATGATACACCAGATTGGGCTCGGTTATTGATAGAGTGAATAGATTCGACATTTCTTGAAATCTCTCTTCTGATTCAAAATCATAATGGAACGTGTATCCCCCCTTGTTCCGGTCATGGAATAGATGGAAGAAATCCAAAAATGGATTTTTGTTCAAGAATGAGATCTTATTGGAACTGTCCCTATCCGGTTCATCCTTCGGAACCATATCCCATCCCGGATTTGATGAAATAGGATGAATTGAGACGGTATTTTTGAAATACGTAATTATCTTGAATATATCAACCATTTCTTTATTTTCCGATCGCCTGGAAGGGACAAAAGAAACATCCTGCTGTTTCTTCAACAATTTATGATCTCTAGTGGACCTCTCAGTAGGATTCGAACCCAGATGAAGTTCTGACCATCTGTCAGAGAAAAAAGAACGAATTGATCTTGTAGGATTACCAATCCATTTTTGGATTTCTTCCGGAAACAGATGATTATCCATCTGCTTTTCACATTTCGTGAATAGCCAGGACATTGAGGAATATCCAGAAAGGCATTTCGGGAATCGATCTGATTCTATCTCTGTTCGTTCCATTTGAAGAAAGGCAAAGAATCGATCTTTCTTTTAGTTGCTGAATCTCTCTTTGATTGATCAATGTGTGATATTTCGAACCCTCATTACTAAAACTAAAGGAATCCAAAGGATCTCTGGATTGATCAGAAGATCCTTTCAATTGGCTATAATCCGTTACTTGAACGAAAATAGATGTTGTAGAATCATATTGAATATTTGACGATACATTCCGTACCTTGCTCAAAAACCGATCCTTGTTTACCAACCACACATTGTATTGTCTAACCAAATCTCATTTTATCTCGATACGTTCCTCAATAAATCCAATTCAATTCGTGCCCCCCAACTAACGAAGAGATCTTGGCGGAATTGCCACATATGAAATGTCGCACAATTTCGCAAAGAAATACCCCGCTTGTTTCTCGAGAAGAGATGGGAAAAACGCTCAATCTAATCTCATTTGATTGAATAGTTTACCTACCCATGGTCTTTTTTCACGAAAAGCGGAGACAACAAAGAAATCCAGTCTTTAAGATTTCGAATAGCTGTCCCGAATTCAAGTTGATTATGTTTTTACTCGGATCACACAATTCCCAATCATGGTCCTTGCGGATCGGATCATCTAAAAAAAAGTCAAGATATTTGATATCTTTCTCTTTGAATGAGATCTCAATTCCAGCGACGGTCTCATTAGATATCTTACAACTAGAATCCCTCTTTTTTCCGAGCCAGTTCCTCCACCACCGCAAACCCCAGTTAGATTCAGGCATGATACACTTTTTTTTAGTTATTGGGCAAAGTACTCTCTTTCGGATAAAAGGCTATCAGAGAGCTTTTCTCCTTTTGGAAGATACAGGAACAACCTCTTGATTGGGCAAAAAGATTCTTCCAATGTCTCGGGTCCAGTGAAATTCATAGGTATAGGAAGATCAAATAGAGATTTTGTCTTTCGATTGTTAATACGATATATACGGACAGCTACTACAAATAGTACTTACTACACCCTGGATCGTGAAATCTCGATTGCTTGTTGAACCCTGTAAATGTAAATTGCGTTAAAGTAGGATACTCCAAATTCGGGAGTCCTGATGGAAAAAAATGTGAATGAAAGATCCCACTGAATTCAATTGGGCCCATTAATCTAAGAAATAGTGAGAATTCTTGGATGGATTTGCAGTCCTTTCATTGAGTCCTCCTAAATTGCATTGATTTATCCCATTTCAATTGGAATTTGCTTTTGCTTATTCACCATGTACGAGGATCCCCGCTAAGCATCCATGGCTGAATGGTTAAAGCGCCCAACTCATAATTGGCGAATTCGTAGGTTCAGTTCAATTCCTACTGGATGCACGCCAATGGGACCGGACCCTCCAAGAAGTCTATTGGAATTGGCTCTGTATCAATGGAATCAATCGTTCATATCATAACTGAACAGTAAGAACTAGCATTCTTATTGAGACTAGGGGAAGAAAAAAAGGATGGAATCATGCAGTATTTACTTACAGACAAAATCGGTTATTGGGGAAAAAGAAAGAGACACTTCTAATGTCGAATCAGGATCAACTAGGACAAGAAAGCATTGGGTCGAACTCTTCCTTGGTGTCCAGGTAATAGGAATAGTCATCAACTCCCCGGAAAGGGTAGAAGAATGAATGGGACCGGGACATACAATGCATTACAGGCAGCAACTTAGGGAGTTTGACCGATTCGCTCTTTTCTTTTAGGTGTCGAGATCCTTTGGAATCTTGTCCCTACCCCTCCCAGGTCCAAGGTCTGTCCGTCCATATCAACCTTCATTTTCCATCTTTCCTCACATCGTCCGGCTCCCTTCGTCATTGCAAGTCCGCAAATCAAGGATTCAGTGAGCAGACCAACTGAAGCCAAACGAGCAGCAGGATCTCTCTTCTTTTTAGCCCCCTCGCTTGGCTCTGTGTCTGACAGACCCTTTATCTTTGGCACAAGTGATTCCAGCAGCGTTGAAGCCCAGCTCATGAACCGACCTCTTTCTTCTTCCTTTTGGGAAGGACCCGTGTGAGCCGGCAACTCACCATGGGGATGGATGACTATCGCAAAAGCTTCCCCTCTGGCATGAGTCCCGGCTTCATTCCAACAGGTGGACGGTCTTGTTGCCTGGTGAAGGATGTCGAATCTCGTTTTCACGAGGTGACTTGGTAGTGAGAGGATTTGTCTACCACTTCATTACACTTTTAAATCGAGTCGTTCTCAAGACAGTGTGAAGCTCGATCCGTTTTCGAAACTGCTCTTATCTTGGTCCCCGTCTGGTTAGAGTTCAACAAGTAGTCAAGCTCCTTTGGTTATCCCATTCGAAAACTATATTACTGGGTGCTCGTTGAAACCATAATTCAAGAATGGTCGTCTAACCGGTTAAAGGAACCAACCCAATGGCAAACTATCCCCTGTGAATACTCCAATTATCTCATTTTTGAGTAGCCATTGCCTGACCGGTTACGCTGGTCAACGGCATGCATACGGTTGAACAGCTCGACAGAACCAGTTCAACTTTAAGCCATGCGTCTAGAGACATGTATCACTGCAACTAGAATTTGAAATAGCAATTCAATGCTAGGCAGGTTTCGTGTCGACTGGACAGGAACAGAGAGGAACTCTGATAAATAGAAAAAGGGAACCTCCCGGCAATGAGACTAGTCAATATAGAAAAAGACCCTTGCCTCAAAAGAGAACTTATGTGTGAGGGAGCTCTAATTACAGAGTAAAAACAGACCCCATAGTTTAGAGAGGATGGATGACATAAAGACATAAGGAATCTAAGAAAGGAATACTGAATGAACATCAACACGAGAATGGATTTATAAAGAAAGATCTGGATTCCCCCTAAAAAGCGCTTAGTTGGCCTCATGGATGATCGGAATGAGGGGGTTCTACTCCTTGTTGGCAGGCCACTCGACCTTAGTATCGCATAGTAGTTCCAGTCTCCAATAAGCACAGGTCTCCTCACTTATCCCTCTCCCAACCGGATCTCCTTTATTATTGGTTAAAAGCCTATTGATCGACTCCACCTAACTATCGCCCGGCCCATCAAGAATAGGAAGAGTAGTTATGGAAAACCTGCCTCCTCTGGCCTACACTTCCACATACGGGGAAGAGAGCAACAGCAGACGTTAAGACGTTAGATGCAGACGCTAAATGAACGTCTTTTCGTCTGCGTCTGCTCAATACTAGCAGCTAGTAGCTCTCTTCTTGACTGGCTTTCTTCTTTCCTCTCCTAACGTTTGGAAGAGTTCGGAAGGAAGTGACAGGAGAAGTGGCTTGCTTGGTTGTGAAAACCTCGAATCCGGACGTGCGCTTGGTAAGGCGCCTACTCCCCTACTAATTAAAGTGAAAGGCTTCCACCTCGAGCATTTGAAAAAATGAACGGTTGAAAGACTCAAATCGAACTCTGAATCCAAGGCATGGAAAGGTATTAGAAGATCCAGCTAAGGAAGCAAAGAAAAGGCCTTATTCTATAGGGGCTAGCGCGCCCCGTAGTTTTGAAGCAGTCTAGTCTCGAAGAATCCGTGATTGAATGGACCATGATCCTTTGATGGAGAACACTTACCTGTGAAGCCTTTAGCCTATCCTTCTCTTGATAGGTTAAGTCCAGAGCCCCCGTTCTCCGGTAATAGGTACTCAAACTGAAGTGGATTCTGGACTTCGGCTACAAGACAACATTCCTATAAAGTGGAATACACAATATCTGAATCTGAATAGGAGTCTAATTCCTACAAGCAAGGGGGAAGTATACCTTTGTTTCGTCAGCAAGCACAAGAATAACCTCGTAAGCAAGTATTACACAAGCATTTGTAATACACAAGTCAAAGTACACGTTATTCACGTCTTACACAAAATTGCGCTCAATTGCTGGCCTAAAACTGATCCCCTCCATGACAACTCTAATCCACTGGAGACTGGTGGCGGGCGGGCGAAGGTTGAAACCGAAGCAGGGACCAGGACTTAGAGAGATTCGACAAGGGAGAGCTTGAATTAATACCCGGTCCGAAAGGGAGTGGCATAGGCACAACCCGAACCAACTATCAGTATAGTAGCCGGGCGGGGCATGGAACCCTTTCATAAGGCGAAGCGAGCTTTGATTACGCGAACCAAGGCCTTTGCAATAGGCCCAGTGATTGGTAATAGCCCTTGGAAGAAAGACCATATGAGACAGAACGATCTACAGTCCAAAGCCTGTGCTGTGTGTGCAGCATCCCTGTTCATAAAGTAATATTTCGAGGCAATGCAATTGTCCTTCGCACAACTTAACGAATCATTTTGATCGACTACCGCTAACCGGTTCTGACAGCTGCTTACTGCTTCCTTTCTAACCGCAGCTTTCCTTCCCCTATGCTTTCATGCAGAAACCCGACACCGCTCTTACAGCCGCTTCAAACCGATGCGAGATGCCGTCCTCTCTGAAAGCTGCTTTTTCTTCCTTCTCTTCCCGGTAAACAGTGATTACCGCTCCTCACTCAAGCAGTGAAGTAGCCGAACCGCTGTAACCATCACCGCTGCTGCTGGAACTGGTTGCTTCGGTCGAGATCCAGATTCTGAGAGTAGTGATCGAGAGCCGGATTCTGACGTTCGTGAGCGTGACCCAGACCTTCGTGATCCATATACGCCATAAGCAAAGCAAGCAGTAGACCTAGCAGCAAATCCAGTGTTAGATCAATACCCTGCAGTGGATCCATACCTAGTATCAACACCAATAGGAGCATAAGTAGCTAATACGTAAAAAGCACGCACCAGTCACATACCCACTTGTAGGACCTGAACCATAAGCTAGGGTTGCAGGAGCAGAGCATTTTATATCCATACGTTGATCCAGTCAAAGAACCAGTAGTAGATCCATTAGTACCATTAGCATTACCAGAGCAAGTCCTTTATCCAGTTGAAGAACGAAGAACCAGTTGACTAAGTTACAGTTCCTTAAGCATAACCAGTAGAGACCACAGATTGTTATCCATATCCAGCAGATACGAGGGTGACAGTACGAGTACCAACAGTAGCATATCAAAGTACAGATCCTATAGAAGCCAAGCCAAGCCAAGGGCGCAGGGCATAGCCAAGACCAGTAAGAAGACCAGTAAACCCACACCAGCAGTCGATGACGCTTTTGATATGGGCAATGCTATTGACGATGTTATTGAAGCACCACTACAACCGCCAATAGCAGTTGTTGAACCAGTAGCTCTAGATCGAGAGCCGGATGCATCAGTAGTCAAGGCATAGCCTGTTTACCCTCACTAGAAAAGGAAAAGGGGAAAGCAGTCTTAGGTCTCAGAGGTCAGGCCAGCCGTTTGGCAGAAAAGGGTAGTCTGCTCAAGAAGTGGGAGAGCGAAACGCTCGGAAAGGCTCGGGTTGAAGAAAGAAGGGATTGATGGCTTCAAGCTCAGGGAAGGTTCGAAGACTTCAATCATCAAGAAAGGCGTCAAACCCAGCCTGTCGAACTCGCTCTCCAGGCTCAGATCAAGGATCAGCGGGTGACTCTCCCCATCCATCGACTCATTCCCTGATTCCACTTTCAGATCTCTGAGGAGAAGGCTCAAGGCGGAGTACGAAGAAGGAGCTAGACGGCTACGAGGCTGATCGGAAGCTTGCTCAAATGCATGTTGAGAGCGCAGAAATCGTAGTTTTGGGGTTCCAGTGGAAGGTAAATGCTAGGCCTACAACAAGGGTTTTGACTAAAGAAAGATTGCGGCGATATCTCGATTGAACCAGAACCTCTTTTCAGATGAGGCCTCAACCAATCGTGCTCGATGGGCCAATCTCAAGAGCTCACGGGCAGGCTTTGTCACTTGTCAGCTGGGCTCAATCCTTCAAAGGCTCCGATCCGAACGATCAATTACTAATCGATAGGAACGCACAGGCGAGAGCTTCCTTCTGACAAGGGATTGGCTTTCAGGCTTGAGCTTGGCGGATGCGATTTCTGCTTTTTCTTTGACTGGTATAAGGCCCCGGAAGCCACCTTTTGGGCTGCCAATGGAAGATTTGATCTTCCGGCTTCGAACAGAGATCTCTCAGTAAAAAACCTCTCCTTATAATTGATAATTGAATCTTTAGAAAAGAGCCCACGGGTGGCAGTCCATTCTTCCAATTCAACGACTAGGCGTATGCTCAGAACGAGCAAACTGGAGGAAAGCTGGGATTGTGAATGAAAACTGCCGTCAGCTGCCCGAGAGAGCTCATTTCATTCAGGGCAAGAGAGGACTTCAAAGGCTTGGCTTGAGGTTGCGTCTGCTGCTTGAGATGGAAGGTCTTCCGTAGGCTTAGCCGTCAATCGTCGTTCGAGAGGTCCGTAAGGTGTTGGGACCTTCTGGCAGCCAATTTCTTATTAAAGAAAGATGGCAGTCTAATAGATTTCCTTCTATCTGCTCCGATGACAATGACAATCTGGTCAAGGCTTCGCTTTGGCTCCAGTTTCGAGGTTCCCCAGTGGAATGGCGAGTCGGATTGAATGAGCAGGATTGGCTTGAACTGAGCGCCTTCCATCTCTCAGAATCAGCAGGAAAAAGTGGTCAATCGTGGGAACCTGGGATCAACAACCAAGAAAGAAGGCTTCCAAACCTGATCTACGACTTCACCCCTTCTCTTTTCCCTTGAAGCCCTTCTGGGCTGTTCACTGGAAGCTAGACCTAACAACTAGACTTTCAAGACCACCTGATCTACGACCGACAGCCCCCGCCTTTCATTCATTTATTGGTCAAAAGCCCCTGAATCTTAGCTCTGAAGCCCCTTCTTTTTCACCCATGAGCCCATCCATCTTCGTGTCTGAAACGGAAGAAGTCCATGCTTTCTAAGAGAAATTCCCCTTCAGGCAATCAAAGACCGGACGATCTCCCGATAACACTAGCATCCCACTACCGGACGAAGTTCCGAGACCTCTACCTGATGATGTTCCACTCAACTAGCGGACGTTGTTCCGATGCCCCAATGATGGGCTCTTTGATCCATATTAAATATAAGGCTCTGTTCTGTAATGCGAGATCTTTGTTCGAAGCTTGAATCACCACCTTACGAGCCCTAAGAACAGGCGTTAAATGGTCCTCTAGCACCCTCATTTGATGAAAGTCTAGCCTTCACCCGAGGCTCAGCCTCTCGATTGGTCTCTCTTCCCCTTGATCATTATAAGAATATTCGCTTGATCCTTGCCATAGCGATTGAAAAGGTTTGTACCAATTAGAGTTGGATTCGCTGCCACTAGGCCTAGTCACCACAGCCAATGATCTTCATCCCTGACCTCGGCCCCTTGCTTCTTTCTCAAGAATCTCTTTTAAGGCCACGCTCCTTTAATAAGAAATTGCTTTTAGCTGCCGTCCGGCATCGAGAACATCGATTGAGAAGCTGAAACATGGCATTTGACGATCATCCTCGCTTTCGAGCCAATCCCGTTAACTGAGCGCCTTCTTCTTATCAGTTGGAGTTGGGATTGAAATCAAAGACTCAGGGAGTGATCTACGAATCCTCTTTCTATTTCTCCTTCTTGAAAGCTTGAATTCGAGATCGGAAGAGAAAGAAAGAAAGCTGATCAACTGATCCACGACTTTCTATTCCACCATCTCTCCTCTCTTCTATAGAACCATAGACAGGCAAGCGCTTCGCTCTCTCTCATCATCTGCCAAGCACCTTCCCCGATTCTCTGAAACATGAAGTTCATGCTGTCAAGGCAAGATAGATTAGATGCCCACATCTCTCTAAGAAGAGATCCATTTGACAGGCTTTCAGGAATCACCCGCAAGAACTACGATTTTGAACTAATGAACATGGCTTTTGAGCCCACTTCCGATCAGAGTCTTCGCCGTCTAGCTAGCCTTAGAGCTTCCTTGACACTTGACATTTGCTTTCTCTGACCCTAGGAAGGAGACCAAAACCTCTTGGTTGACCTGATCTACGACCAACCTCAACTTCTAACCTTGGCTATTGAGGAAATAGATTCTATGGCCAAGTTTTGACGTTTTTTGGCCTGTTCTTGGCATTGAAGGTCCCATCCTTACTACCCCCTTTCACTTCGATTTCTTATTAGGCAACTTGCATTGGCAGAAGGAACCTCTTTATCATCAGACGCGCCACGCCTTCGCCTTCAAGCTGCTGGGTTGGACCCCCTTCTTCACAGTCCGAAATGACCTATGGAGATGTGATGAAGCAACGGGAGATGTGATGAAGCAACCTGCAGGGAGACTTCAACTTGAGACTTGAGACGACTAGCTGCAGGAAAGGAGGACTTTTTGCTGTCTCACTCAATCAGAGTACTTGTACCCCAAAGGGGAAGGGGGAGGCCTTCAAGAAACAAAGAAGAATCATTCCTCTCGCGCGCAACCAAACCCTCTTTCTTTTTCTCCCAGCCTGTCTGTTGAAGCTGACGAGCTTGAATCTGCTACAAAATCCCGATGAAAACCTCTTCCGGTCTTTCCACCAGCTCAATGCATTTGACCAGCTTCTACTGGTTCCGTTAGAGATCTATTCTAAGGCCATGTTCTTTACTGATTGATCTCTGTTCGACGCCTTGAGACGATCACCTGACTGACCTCGAGAACTACGATTTCTTCTTAGTCAACTTGACTTGTTTGTCAGAAGGAAGCGATCAAGAAGAAGACTGGCTTTCAAGCAAATCCTTTGAACTGCAGTCCGAAGACCCATTCCCCGATTGAACCTCAAAACCGGAGCCAAAGCAGCTTCGCCCTCTCATGCTTGGGCGCCAGCTCCCCTTCCTGCCATGAATGAATTCACCCAGAAAGAGTTCCTATACTAGTTGTTCTATTTCTCCTATCGTACTAGCAGACGGAAGACGAAGACGCAACAATCTTCATCTGCTTCTTTGCGTCTGCTCTAGTTCCTAGGTAAGAATACCACTAGCACCTGTTAGATCTAGTTAGATCTAGCCCTCTCTTTCCTGTAGGTTTGAATTCCTTTCCTTCCTATCCTAGTAGTTCTCTTTCTCCTATCAGATTGTCTTATAGATAAGAGAGTCTGATAGACCATGTCACGAACTGGATTTGAACCAGCACCTCTGGGAGTTACCCAGCGAACTACCTTTTATTCGAATCGTGACTTTTCACACCGAAAACCGCCTGGAAAAGAGATATTCGTAGGAATGCTAAAACAACATGCATGTGAAGAATATTGTATTGGAATACCGGAGTGGATCTCCTGTTGGTACGAATAAAGAGTCAACTTCCCTCTTCCAGAGGGATCCTCTATAGAGTCAATCTCTGGAACCCGCGGGCTAACTTGATTCTGATCGAGACACCAAGGAACCTCTGTGGGTGGCGATGCGTACGAAAGATAAAACTACATGTGAAGAATCCATATTCTAAATGATGGGGGAAACCGGAGTTGGGACTGCTCCTGTTTTCGGTTCGTTCTATTATGACTATTTAGATTCCTCGGTTCCAGTAGTTGCTTGTGATTAAGATTGTTTTCTTTCTGGCTTGACCATGAGGATAAGGCTCTTCAAACGAGCTGTAAGCGACATAAAGATCAAGAGATTCAGGGGTTAGAAAGGGGAGGTTCTTCTTCTATTGATATGGATCAGTGTCCGGTATGGTATGATTCTATTATAAGTCAGCATCCCAGTGAGTCGGAGAACAAGACTTCACTTCATCCTTATGCGAGTGAGGGGCGAGACTCCAAATAAATCATTATGAATGAGACTTTATCCTCCTCTTAGACAAGGCAATGAAATTGTCCTAAATGTTGAACGAGTTGTAGCGAAAGCTTTCGGTACGAGTGGTCCAAGTGAGTCCACAAACACTGCGAGTAGTGCGAGTGCTGTAAATGAGTTATAGAGCTACATCTGAATCCGCGAATGAGACCCTCGAATGAGACAGAGCAAAACGAGTCCAAGCGATTGAGTGTGTACGAACAGTGTGATCTACGTCTTACGCAGTGTGAGCCAAGTTCTTGTACGCAAGCTAAGGCCTCGAGCGGACGGAGCTAGCGAATAACTATGTCGAGCGGAAGGCCGAGCAAACCGTTCTTCAAGTGTTCACTCACATAGATAAAGACAGATCCAACAAGTGATTCAATAATATTTTGAACTCATCTGACACGTTTTGAAGTAGCTTTCCGGCTAGCAGGCTAATATGATGGTTTCCTTGTGAATGGTGTTGCGATAGCGGTTTCAGTTGACGATTCAGATTGAAAATATGAAAAAGGATTTCTAATAGGGGAACTTACCTAGGGGCTGACCGAGGAAGAGTGGGTTTCCCTAAGTATAAGGAGGCATCTTCCGAGAACTCAAAACTTTCAGTGCCTCTTTCTTTTGATAGTGATCCAGGTCCGGTTGCTTACGAGGAAGGAAAGATTACATACAGCCAACTCAAGATCTCAAACTCCAGTTGTTGTTGCTGTTGGAGATGCAGGCTCAGAATTACCTGGTGTGCTTATTCGAATTGCTTCATTTCTTATTCAAGAGTGAAGGGATTTATCCGGCTTTTCTACTATTGCCAGTTCCGCTTCAGGTGAGTGGGTTAGGGACGATCGGACGAGGCAATGAAATTCTTTCCCGAAGCCCAGGGACGAGATAGCGGAGCTCGGTTCCATAGACAAGAGCGGACCTTGGACCAATGACCAGAGAGAGGCTTCGTGAAGTGGGGTTCGAGTGGTGCGTGCTTTCCCCTTCTCTTCTAGCCGGTGGGCTTTCTAGCGGATTGGGAATACTTCTTCTTCCTTCTTACAGGCGGGCGAGGAAATCAAATTGCTTGGAGGGCAGGCTGAAACTTGAAAAGCTAAAGAAAGGACGAAGCAAGAACAGGTTCCTGTTGTGATGATTATGAGTGAGTGCGACGGTTCTAACTATGCACTAGTCACGGGGGGAGAAGAATACGAGTCCACGAGTTAGGCATTAGGTCAAAAGAGGAGTAAACCAGTGAATGAAGGGCTTCCGTTAAGATGCCTGAGTATCGATTAAAGATGGAATAGAAGGAGTTTTCACGAAAGCCAGCCCAGCCTATTAGTTATCTGGAACAATAGAATAGATTGTATCGAGACGAATCAATCTAAGCGATCGGGAAGGCATGAAAGCAATCCACTCTATATGCATAGAATCAACCCTGTGTAGAGCGAGGTGTAGAGCCTGTTTATGAGCCAAGTGTTCTACGCGAGCCAAATCAAGGTAGGCCTCCAAGCGCCCTAGCTCTCGTTATTAGCTTCCCGCACCAGTAGGATCGATTCTTCATAATCAGAACGTTACCCATCGAACCCCTTATTCTATTATTTCTATAATCTATATCGAGTAGGAGAAAGAGTAGTCTTTTTTTTCTTACAGATCCTTGTTTCCATGCTTGGTCACTCAAGTTAGGAGGAGGAAGAGGTGGAAAAGTTGTTGAGTGCAGGCTTCATACGACCTGTTAGATATGCGGAATGGATTTCTAACATCGTCCCAGTAGTTACGAAAAACGGAAAAATGAGGATAGGATTTGTGTTGATTTTAGGAACTTCAATCTGGCTACTCCAAAGGATGAATATCCAATGCCAATAGCCGATTTGTTGATTGACGATTGACGGGGGCATGAAATCATGTCTTTCATGGATGGCCATCCCCAATCCGAGGGGAGTGTGGGCAGTAATGGGACGCCAAGTTGAAGGGAGGAGGTGAGCCGCGCTTCGAGTTGGAACTCGAATGCGCGTCGTCCGTTGGAGGAACAAAAAATGTCCACCCTAACCCGCCTCCTTGAAAGAGAAGGGCGCGGGTCGCATACCTCACGGGATGCCATCCAAGATGTCCTCTTTTAAAGAGGAACAACGGAGCCCGAACTCCGGGACATTCTCTCCCAAT